CCTGCCCCTGCTACCACATTTGCACATTTAGATGCTACTACCGTACTATCAAGAGGATTGGCTGCCAAAGGGATCTATCCGGCAGTAGATCCTTTAGATTCAACCTCAACCATGCTTCAACCTCGGATCGTTGGTGAGGAACATTATGAAACTGCGCAAAGAGTTAAGCAAACTTTACAACGTTATAAAGAGCTTCAGGACATTATAGCTATCCTTGGGTTGGACGAATTATCCGAAGAGGACCGTTTAACCGTAGCAAGAGCGCGAAAAATTGAGCGTTTCTTATCACAACCCTTTTTTGTAGCCGAAGTATTTACCGGTTCTCCCGGGAAATATGTTGGTCTAGCAGAAACCATTAAAGGGTTTCAATTGATCCTTTCCGGAGAATTAGATGGTCTTCCTGAGCAGGCCTTTTATTTAGTAGGTAATATCGATGAAGCTACCGCGAAGGCTATCAACTTAGAAATGGAGAGCAATTTGAAGAAATGACTTTAAATCTTTGTGTACTGACCCCTAATCGAATTGTTTGGGATTCAGAAGTGAAAGAAATCATTTTATCTACAAATAGTGGTCAAATTGGCGTATTACCAAATCATGCTCCTATTGCTACAGCTGTAGATATAGGTATTTTGAGAATACGCCTTAAGGACCAATGGTTAACGATGGCTCTGATGGGCGGTTTTGCTAGAATAGGCAATAATGAGATCACTGTTTTAGTAAATGATGCGGAAAAGGGTAGTGATATTGATCCACAAGAAGCTCAGGAAACTCTTGAAATAGCAGAAGCTAGTTTGAGAAAAGCTGAAGGAAAGAGACAAATAATTGAGGCAAATCTAGCTCTCCGACGAGCTAGGACAAGAGTCGAGGCTGTCAGTGCAATTTCATAACTAGTTGGTGCGTTCAAATAATCAAAAGAGTTTCTGTTTCTAAACCCTATTTTGATTGCATTCACTCGACAGAATCCAATCAAGCAGAATCTCATTTTGATACAACACAATTCAAAAATGAAATAAATAAAAATACAAAATCTATATCTATAAAAAGAGAAAAGGGTGGGGCAAAAAACTTATTAGATACCATTGACTCCGGTATCTAATAAGTTCTACCTACTATTGGATTTGAACCAATGACTCCCGCCGTATGAAAGCAATACTCTAACCACTGAGTTAAGTAGGTCATTTATCATCCCAAAAAGAACCAAATGGAACCCATCCCGTCGATGGATTATAAATATCATATTCCTTATAAGCAATAATAATCGAATCAATACCACTCAAAAATTTAGGATGTTGGATCATAGAATATTCATCTTGACAACAAATTATATACATGATAAAATATGTATCACAAGCACTAAGGGCTATAGCTCAGTTGGTAGAGCACCTCGTTTACACGCGCGCCAATGTTTTTCAGGGGAATCCATCATACAATCCAAAAAATGGATCTTATTGAGAAATCGATGTCTTACTCTATAATAACTTTAAGAGAACAATAGCCTGACGAGAGGTTCGGTCCTGTTTGAGTGCCCTGTTAGCTACCAAACAGGCCCCATCTTGAGATATTGATAAGGTGAATACCGGTATATTCAATGCCAGGCATAATGAGTATAAGGCCCTCAAAAAATCTCTTTTCGTCCTATGAACTTGAAGGTGTATGAAGTTTCATATTGGATTTTTTAAGCCGAACGATAGAGACTTCATTTAACTTCAAATTTGAGGCCAAAGGCAGACCTACGTCAAAATAACTTCACCTTTGAAACACTTTGGTAGTGCTCCTGGATTAGAATCCCAAATAATGAATCAGAGCACATGGAGCCATTTCCTTATCTTATTTTTCTGTCAAGAAAAAAATATGGCGGATTGGCTGATATTTCTATCAGTTAATGAAAGAGCCCAATGCAAAAAAAATGCATGTTGGGTCTTTGAAACAGTTCATATCATTTTGATAATAATAAGTTTGGTCTGTTTTACCGAGAAGGTCTACGGTTCGAGTCCGTATAGCCCTAGAGCCCTATAAAATAAAAAAATGAATCAAATTCATATTTTATTTGAAATAAAAAATTGTATAATTTGGATTTCTTCATTCTTGTTTGTTGCTTGTAACTGACCGGTTGGTTTATCGAAACCAAATTTGTCCTAAAAACTCACTCGCGGGAATCGTTTAAAGCAGAACAGAAAATCCAAAAAACAGATTTCAAGGGATCGAATCCATTTTTTTCCAAACAAACCAAATCTTAGTCATTAATCATCGGAGGGAAATTCTATATGAATTTTCCTGCCCACAATCAAGGGGTTAAGCCAGTGATACTCCTTTTCTTTGGTATACCTTACCAATAAATACCCGGCGAAGCACACCAAAACAAATAAGGGGGGGTGGTCTTGGTCTTCTTTTTCTGTATTCAATCAAGAGAAAACCCCACCCAGATCTAATAAACGGAATATACCAACACTAAGATTAAGATATTCGAAATCCTGAGATGGAAATACCTACCCATTCTCGG